CCAATTGTATATTACATTTTTTATTTGATCCAATAGAATTCTCCTAGGTCTCCTTTTTACAAAAAAATTGATTAAGTTCAAATTCTGGAAAGATGAATAAACAGACCCATAGAAAATGGATGCTATGAATAGTCCGAAAAGGGATACACTTACTGAAAAAATAGCATTCGTCAAAAATTCGTACCAATCCACAGAATTCTTTTGGAAAGGGTTTGTCAATGTAGTTAACCATTTCGATAATATATCAAAATATATCACTCCTTGATCAAAAGGAATTCCTATTAATCCAACGACCAAAGTAAATAGTACTAATACAAGCAGAGGAAATAGCACAGTATTTTCGGATTCATGAGGATACATGTAAGTGTATTTATTTTGAAAATACGTACGAAAGTATTGCATCCGATTTATTACATTATTATAAATTTTATTTTTATATGTACCCTTTGAAAAAAATGAAAAAAAGAATACCTTATTATTAATATTTCTTTTTAAGATTAAGAAAGGTAAATTTTCATTGTCTATTTTAAGTGGTTCTCTCCCCCATACAGATACAGACATTGAACAGAACAAGCTACGCTTAGTACTACTATAATTTTGAAAATGAACGCGCAAACAGCCATCAAAAGTAAGTAAATACACTCGAAACATATAAAATGCGGTTAATCCTGCTGTGAAATAAGCTATTATTGCGAAAATTGGTGAATACAACCAACTATCAGTAAGAATTTCATCTTTGGACCAAAAACAAGCAAGAGGCGGAATACCACAAAGAGAAAGTGTACCTAATAAAAACGTGATTCTTGTAACTGGAACATATTTTTTTAAACCACCCATAAGAACCATATTCTGACTTTTATCCGGCGAATATCCAACAACGGGTTCCATTGAATGAATAATAGATCCGGATCCCAAAAACAATAAAGCTTTAGAATAGGCATGAGTGATCAAATGAAATAAAGCAGCTCGATAAGAACCTATACCTGGGGCTAACATAATATAACCCAATTGAGACACTGTCGAATAGGCTAAACTTCTTTTAATGTCTCCTTGAGCAAGAGCCAAAGTAGCTCCTAATAATAGTGTTATTATACCTATTAAAGAAATGAGATTCATTATGTAAGGTATGACTATAAAAAGAGGACGAAGTCGTGCTACAAGAAAAATTCCGGCTGCTACCATAGTAGCAGCATGAATAAGAGCCGAAATGGGAGTAGGTCCCTCCATAGCATCAGGTAACCACACGTGAAGGGGAAATTGTGCGGATTTAGCAACTGCACCAAGAAATAATAAACAGGCACATAAAATAGCAAATTTTAAATTGACCCCATTATTATGGATCAAGTTATTAACTATTTCGAACAAATCTCTAAATTCTAAACTACCTGTTATCCAATAAAAACCTAAGATTCCTAATAATAAACCAAAATCACCTACACGATTAATTACAAAAGCTTTTTGACAAGCACTTGCTGCAATAGGTCGTGTGAACCAAAAACCTATTAATAAATAGGAACACATTCCCACTAGTTCCCAAAAAATATGAATTTGTATCAAATTGGAACTAGTAACTAATCCCAACATGGAAGTATTGAAAAAACTCATATAAGCAAAAAATCTCAGATATCCCTGATCGTGAGACATATAATTGTCACTATACATAAGAACCATGATTCCAACAGTAGAAATTAGTAATGACATAATAGAAGTAAGCGGATCGATCAAGTATCCGAACTCTAAGGAAAAATCATTATTGATGGTCCAAGAACATAGATATTGATAGATAAAACTTCCATTTATTTGCTGAATAGCCAGATTGACCGAAAACCCCATAACCATACTTAGCAGTAAAACACTAACAAAAGCCCACATACGACGAATATTTTTTGTTGCTGTCGGAACAAACAGAAGTCCAAATCCTATTGACATAGTAACTGGAAGTGGAAGAAAGAGTATTATATACGCATATTGATATGTATGTTCCATAAAAAAAGAAATTCGAATTTTTCTCTTATTTTATATTTTATAAATTGAAAATTTAATTGTTTTCAATTCACCAATTATTCCAAGGGAACAATAAAAAAAAATTACAATCGGTTGGCAAAGCAAATAGCAAATAATATGATCAAATAACTAAGAAAATATTACTGCTCAATAGTAAAGATAGATACTTAATTAAGATACAAAATATGAAATTTTGAATCATACTACTAGTATATACTAAATTTAAGTAAAGAAAAAGTTACACCAAAACAGTATTTGATATTTGATTCGAATATGGATCATATTGGCCACTAATAACTCGACTCAAAAAAATGAAAAACCTAGTTGTTTTAGTTAATTTATGTTATTTTAGTTAATTTATTTGAAATGTTACGAATTTTATTAATTGGCTTCAAATCTAATAAGTCAAACTTTTGTTTATTAAGATCCAGGGAATCTTTTGTTTAACTACTTTAGTATTAACCAAGTATTAACCAGTGTTAATACGATATGTTATATGATATATATGTATATATTTATATAGTTATATAGAATTTATCTATGATTTATTATTATATATTTGTATGTTATGAAATGTTTTATGAAAATGAAAAAAAAAAACGAAAATAAAACTATTATTGGTGCAATAAGTATAGATAAAAAGAAAGAACAATCTATTTTTTTTTGAACAATACATGTCTTTCACATAGAACAATAAAAATTAGTAACTTTTTTTTTAATGGCGGTTCCAAAAAAACGCACTTCTATATCAAAAAAACGTATTCGTAGAAATATTTGGAAGAAAAGGGGGTATTTAGCTGCAATAAAAGCTTTTTCTTTAGCTAAATCGATTTCTACTAGGCATTCAAAAAGTTTTTTTGTGCAACAAAAAAATAATAAAGCCCTGGAATAATTTGAATACGCACAACACGCAAAAATTTAAACTTTTTAAGATGAATGATTCACATTAACTAATGAACTCTTGCATATTAGTTAATAATAACTGTTGTGGTATGTGGAATACCAATTCTTTTGTCTTTTATCTATAGTAATAATTCTGTCTATAGACAAAAGAATTAGCAATAGACAGATGCTACGGGGTTCTAAGTATTATTTTTTCTTTTCATTAGAGTATATATATTTAATTCATGAGATGGTTATTTTTTTCCTATCAATTGTACTTTTTTCAATAGAAAAATCGAATAAATTGGAAAAAGTACAATTGTAATAGAGATTAAAATTCTTCTGTTATATGCCTAGCCCCAAAACCTAATTGATTTGAGAAATATGTTATCATAAATGTAGAATTATTTACACAATAGGGAATAGTAATATTTAATAATAATAAGTAAGGTATCAAAATTGTTAGAAAAATTTCTTGATTTAATGATGAAATTGTGATACATATGAAATAGTAGGTATAGTTATTTGATTTTGTTCGTTACTAAAATCCATTTTTTTTTGTATCCATGAACAAAATCATCAAAAAAAGATAAAAAAAAGACGATTCCATTCTGAGTTCTATATCTCATATGAGAGCAAAACTATCCAGTTCTAACTGTTACGGAAAAATGTTATAGGACGTGAAAATTGATTGTTAAAACTGAACCCTATGACGATAGATCATTGATTGAGCATTCAAATAAAATATATATGTCTAATTTAGACTAGACACGAGTATTTATTCATTGATCCATGTTGAATCGTCGAATCTCGACGATTCAACATGAATCGACTATTATTATTTCAAGTAAGCCAAGCCGCCATGGTGAAATCGGTAGACACGCTGCTCTTAGGAAGCAGTGCTAGAGCATCTCGGTTCGAGTCCGAGTGGCGGCATCCCATAAAAGGGCAGAATAGATTCATTCTATAATATATTTAATTCCTGATTTCCATTTGGCAATGGGACCTTTTTTATGATATTTGTGACTTTAGAACATATATTAACTCATATCTCTTTTTCGATCATTTCAATTGTGATTACGATTCATTTGATGACCTTATTAATCCCCAAAATTGCAGGATTATGTGATTCGTCGGGAAAAGGGATAATATCCACTTTTTTCTCTATAACAGGATTATTAATTGCTCGGTGGATTTATTCGGGGCATTTTCCGTTAAGTAATTTATACGAATCATTAATCTTCCTTTCGTGGAGTTTCTCCATTATTCATATGATTCCCTATCTTAGGAATTATAAAAATGATTTAAGCGTAATAACCGTACCAAGTGTTATTTTTACTCAAGGCTTCGTCACGTCATGTCTTTCAACTGAAATGCGACAATCTGCAATATTAGTACCTGCTCTAAAATCTCAATGGTTAATGATGCACGTAAGTATGATGTTATTGAGCTATGCAACTCTTTTATGCGGATCATTATTATCAGTCGCTCTTTTAGTTATTACATTTCGAAAAAACATGGATATTTTTTGTAAAAGGAAAAATTTCTTAATTAAGTCATTTTTCTTTGCTGAGACCGAATATTTGAATAAAAAAAGAAGTGTTTTTAAAAACACCTCTTTTCTTTCATTTCGAAATTATTACAAATATCAATTGATTCAGCGTTTGGATTATTGGACTTATCGTATCATTAGTTTAGGGTTCATTTTTTTAACCATGGGCATACTTTCGGGAGCAGTATGGGCTAATGAGGCATGGGGATCCTATTGGAATTGGGACCCCAAAGAAACTTGGGCATTTATTACTTGGACCATATTCGCGATTTATTTGCATATTAGAATAAATATCAATTTTCAAGGTACCAATCCAGCACTTGTAGCTTCTATAGGATTTCTTATAATTTGGATATGCTATTTTGGGATCAATCTATTAGGAATAGGTCTACATAGTTATGGTTCATTCACATTACAATCTAATTGAATAAATTACATAAACATAAAAAGAATACAAAGAAATACATAAGATAAGAATATCAGGCCATATATAATGAAAGTTTGTGCGAGTTTTGGAGAACTATGGAAGTGGTTCTCCAAAACTCGAGATGTATCTAATTACAATTTGAATTCACTTTTTTCCATTGTATGGGGAATAAAAAATAGTAAATGAAAACCACAGAATTATAATACTTTCTCATTAATGAAAACTATCTATGAAAATAATTAGATAAAATACCTTCTATTTTATCAATTGATAGTGAGAAAACGCAATCCGGATAAATACCAATACCTATTACGGGTAAAAAGATACAGATCGAAACAAATAGTTCTCGCGGTCCAGAATCTACAAAAAGGGAGTTTGGGACATTGAATAACTTGTATCCATAGAACATCTGGCGTGACATAGACAATAAATAAATAGGAGTTAATATCATTCCAATTGCCATTACAAAAGTAATTAGAATTTTTGGCATTAAAAGATATTTTGGACTGGTAATTATCCCCAAAAATACTACTAATTCGGCAACAAAACCACTCATTCCCGGCAATGCAAGAGAAGCCATCGAGAAACTACTAAACATAGTAAATATTTTTGGCATTGGAAGAGATATCCCACCCATTTCGTCTAGATAAACAAAACGTATTCTATCACAACTCGTTCCCGACAAGAAAAAAAGTGCAGCACCAATAAATCCATGAGAGAGTATTTGTAGAATAGCCCCACTAAGTCCTGTGTCGGTTATAGAACCAATTCCTATAATTATGAAACCCATGTGAGATACGGAAGAGCAGGCTATTCTCTTTTTTAAATTGCGTTGACCGAAAGAGGTTGAAGCTGCATAGATTATTTGTATCGTTCCAACTATCACCAACCAGGGAGAAAATAGAGAATGAGCGTGGGGTAATAATTCCATATTAATTCGAATCAATCCATATGCTCCCATTTTTAATAAGATTCCAGCTAGAAGCATACATGTACTGTAATGTGCTTCTCCATGGGTATCTGGTAACCATGTATGCAGGGGTATAATCGGTGATTTGACAGCATAAGCAATAAGGAAACCAAAATAGAATATTATTTCCAATGCTACAGGATATGATTGATTAGCTAATCTTTCAAAATCTAATGTTGGTTCATTGGAACCATATAAACCCATACCTAAAACTCCTATTAAGAGAAAAACAGAACCCCCTGCAGTGTACAAAATAAACTTTGTAGCCGAATACAAACGTTTCTTTCCCCCCCACATAGATAGAAGTAAGTAAACAGGAATTAATTCTAACTCCCACATGATGAAAAAAAGTAAAAGGTCTCGAGAAGAAAATAATCCTATTTGACCACTATACATTACTAACATTAGTAAATAGAACAATCGCGAATTTCGAGTAACTGGCCAAGCCGCTAAAGTTGCTAAAGTAGTGATAAATCCTGTTAGTAAAATGGGTCCTATGGAAAGTCCATCGATTCCCAGTCTCCAGTGAAAATCAAAAATATTTATACATTTGAAATCCTCCTCCAATTGGATTAATTGGTCATCCAATTGGAAATGATAACAGAATACATAGGTTGTTAGGAGGAGTTCCATTAAACAAATACAAGTAGTATACCATCGAAAGACCTTATTCCCTTTATGGGGGAGAAAAAAAATGGAAGAAGCTGCAAATATTGGCAAAACGACAATTATTGTTAACCAAGGAAAATAACTCGTGATAAAGACAAGATACGCTTTGACCAGAAAAACCCGTGCTCGGAATAATATATTTTATCGAGTACGGGTTTTTGTCGGTAAAAAGGAATCAAATGATTCAAGTGGAGTTTTTTGTAACGTATCAATAAGATAGACCCATGCTCCGAGTTGTTTCATGCCATAAATAAACACGAACACTCAAAAAATTTGTTGGGCAAGCAGATTCACATCTCTTACAACCTACACAATCCTCGGTTCTTGGCGCAGAAGCAATTTGTTTAGCTTTACATCCATTCCAAGGTATCATTTCCAATACATCTGTGGGACAGGCTCGTACACATTGAGTACACCCTATACATGTATCATAAATTTTTACTGAATGCGACATTGGGTCTACAAATTCCAGTTTTGAACATAAAACTTTTCGATCTGGTCTGGTAAAATCCATAGTAAATGAATCATATATTTATATTATAATATTATAAACACCAGACGAATCAGTGGTTTATCAAATTTTATTAATCCATCTAAAGATGGATTAATATTTCTAAATCTGTTCATAGGAAAGGGCTAAGAAATTCTGACTTTTCACAAACGTGGTCATAGCACATGCGAATTCAAATTGGTTAATCAGATCAATATGAATATATTATATAGATAAATTCTAAATTATACAATAAATATTATATATATGTCTTAATATGTCTTTATTTATATGATTATTTATGATTATTGCTACTAATTATTCAACAAGTTGGATTGATTGATACGAGTTGATTTTCTATTACGGTAGATCGACGAAACAATAGCTAGACCAATAGCTGCTTCAGCAGCTGCAACAGCTATAACAAAGATTGAGAAAATGTCTCCTTTTAATTGTCGACTATCAAATAAATCAGAAAATGTTACGAGATTTATATTAACCGAATTTAGTATAAGATCAAGACACATAAGTGCTCTAACCATGTTTCGACTTGTAATCAATCCATAGATACCGATAGAAAATAAATATACACTCAAAACTAGTACATGTTCGAACATCATTGACTAATTCCTCATCAAATTTCAATACGAATAACAATTCAACTGATTCACTTGACTAAAATAGAACAATTACAAAAGAAAAGAGGGTATTGCCAATAAATTTAACGAAAACCTTTCTATTTTTTATTTGATTTAGAATTTGAAATTCTAAGTATTTATTATTGACGAGCCATAGTAATTGCACCTATTAAAGAAATTAAAAGAATTATCGAAATAAGTTCAAACGGAAGATAAAAATTTGTTGATAAATGAATCCCAATTTGTTGAACATTACTTATTAGGTCCTGTTCTATAATTTGGTTTGATCTTGTAGTCCAAATAATCCCGTACCATGATGTATCTGGGATAGTAGTAATTAGTGAAAAAAAAATACTTGTACAAACCACTGAAGTGACCCCATCCCCAATGGTCCAAAGATGGGAATCATTAGAATATTCTGAACCACTTATGAACATTACAGCAAATATAATTAAGACATTTATGGCTCCCACATAAATAAGGAGCTGCGCAGCAGCTACAAAATAGGAGTTTGATGAAATATAGAATAAGGATATACAAAAAAGAACCCATCCCAATGAAAAGGCAGAATAAATTAGATTGGTAAGTAATACTACTCCCAAACCCCCTAATATAAGAACTGATCCCAGAAATATTACAAGAATATCATGTATTGGTCCAAGTAAATCCATTATGTATAAAATAAGAGATAAATAAGTCGAAATATTTCATGACCTTACTGAATGATTCAGAAAAAGGGTTACTCTATTTTTTCTTGTATATGAAATGTTTCTAATTGAATTTAATCTTATTCCTATTTTTATTCGAAAAAGAGTAATTCAAATTGTTTATTCCGAAATAAATTATGAGGAAAATGTATTTTCAGCTTAAATCAAACAATAATTCTCAATACTAAATGGTTATATTATAGTTAGTATTAAGAGTTACTAATCAACCAAAATGAAAAAAAAAGTTCTATATTAAAACAAAATCTTAGTAATTGGTAATCGTTCTCGAATCAGGTAGTTTATTCTTGTCTATTTTGATTTGAGTCCAATTCAGAACTGTTTGAATTGTGTAATCTCCAATTACCGACATCGGTAATCGTCCCAAAGCAATTTGATTATAATTCAACTCGTGACGATCATAAGTGGAAAGTTCATATTCTTCAGTCATTGATAAACAGTTTGTTGGACAATACTCGACACAGTTACCACAAAATATACAGAATCCAAAATCAATACTGTAATTAAGCAATTGTTTTTTTTTTATATTTTTTTCTAATCTCCAATCAACAACGGGTAGATCTATTGGACATACACGAACACATACTTCACAAGCAATACATTTATCAAATTCAAAGTGAATTCGACCACGGAAACGCTCTGATGCGATTGATTTTTCATAAGGATATTGAATAGTTACAGGTAAACGATTTGTGTGAGATAGGGTAATTATAAAACTTTGACCAATGTACCTTGCAGCTCGTATTGTTTGTTGACCGTAATTTATGAACCCAGTCACCATAGGGAACATATTGTAGATATCCATGAATAAAGTGATGTTTCTTTTTCTTGTTTGAGAAAGGTTAGGAATCTAGAATATCGTTATCATATTCTATTATTTATAGTGAAACAAGTTGAAAAGAAGTTGTCAATAATAGATTACCTAAAGAGATAGGTAAAAGAAATTTCCATCCAAGATTTAATAGCTGATCCATTCTCATCCTAGGTAAAGTCCATCTTGTTGTGATAGAAATGAACAGAAACAAATAAGCTTTAACTAATGTAATAAAGATACCAATTGTCATTCCAAAGACTACAACCATTTTATTTTTTACCAAAAGCTCGGGAATGAATATGTATGGAATAAAGAAATTCCACCCACCTAAGTAAAGAACTGTTACAAATAATGAAGAAACTAATAAATTTAGGTAAGAAGCAACGTAAAATAAACCGTATTTGATACCTGAATATTCGGTTTGATAACCTGCTACTAATTCCTCTTCTGCTTCTGGTAAATCAAAAGGTAATCTCTCACATTCTGCTAGAGAAGAAATTAGAAAAACTATAAATCCTATAGGTTGACGCCATAGATTCCACCCCCAAAAACCATATTTTGACTGCGCCTCAACTATATCAACTGTACTTAAACTATTAGATAATCATAGTCGATAATAACATCACTCACTGTTCCTATCGCTATTCCAAAACCGTACATGAGACCTCAGCTTCATACGGCTCCTCTATGGTTACAAATAAATGTAAGGACCGATTCCGTCAACATCTTTGTAGGTAAATAGAAGAATAAAGATACATCACATAATCCCAAATTAGACCAATGAAATTCCGTCTGCTAGAATAAGAAAAAAAACACTTCCGAATTCATCTCATTCTCATCCTTTAGAATTCAAATTTATCTTTGTTTCAGTAATAACTTAATCCTTTATTTAATAAAATACTTGTTATGTCAATAGATATTAAAGAATTAGAGACTAGTTCATTTCATGAATCATGATAAGAATTCCATATGTATGGATAGAAGAAAAAAATATTTATTTTTTTTCTTCATTTTTCTTATTCTTTTGTTCCTGTTCTTCTTTCTGAGAAGAAGCTACTTCGAAAAAAGGATTAATTCGTTCTTTATAGTCATTCCCTTAATCAGTGAATAGGAGCATACTCTAGATCGGAATTGTGAGGAAGTACTGCTTGATCATTTCTACCAACTTAAAGCCCTTCTTATGATTCTTTTTATGTGGAAATACCTCTTTTTTCCTACCTAAAACTATCTCCATTACTAATCTTTTGTGTACCTTAGTGTTTCTAACCGTCCACTATTTTAGATTGATCCCAGGTATGGTAATACATACAAAACAGTAGTGGAAACTCCATACAGTTGATCTTTTGTGCCCGCTTCAAGATATGATAACTAATCAAAGAATCTAATCTTGGGGTAAACTGTTTACACTGCTTATCTTATGTTTACTTCCATTTTATTCTTGTACATAGGGAATGAGATTTTGTCTTCTTACTGCGAATTTAGAGGCTGTTTTCTTTCACTCATATAACTATCTGGTTTAACTCATCAATCCGAATGATAAATAAAAAGGGGAATATCTATTCAATACGTTCAAGCTCTTTTCTTTATTTCGAGTAGAGAAGTAAAAAGTTCATGTTCCAACGAATCGCACGTAGAGATATTGATAACACACATAGAGTTAATGGTATTTCATAACTAATAGATTGAGCAGCAGCCCGTAGACCACCCGAAAAGGAATATTTATTATTCGAGCCATATCCTGACATAAGAAGCCCAATAGGGGCAATACTTGAAATGGCGATCCATAAAAAAACACCGATACTGAGATCGGCTAAAACAAGACGATACCCGAAGGGCATTACTAAATAACTTAGTAGAATCGATATAACCGCTAGAGACGGTCCAATACTAAACAAACGAATATTACCTCTAGATGGGAAAAGGTCCTCTTTAAAAAGTAGTTTGGTCCCATCCGCTATAGCTTGAAGAATTCCCAATGGGCCAGCATATTCAGGCCCAATACGTTGTTGTATCGCTGCGGATATTTCTCTTTCTAACCACACAATTACGAGTACCCCTATTATGATTCCTAATATAAGGGACAAAATGGGGATAAACAGCGATATGAGTCCATAGACTTCTTTTACGGATTCCGAACTAGAAAAAGAATTGATAGCTTGCACTTCTGTCATATCAATTATCATTTCAACGATCAACTTCTCCCATAATGATATCTATACTACCTAGTATCGTCATGATATCGGCCAATTTCATTCTTTTAACTAATTGGGGAAGAATTTGCAAATTGATGAAACCGGGTGGACGAATTTTCCATCTCCAAGGGAAAACACTATTATCTCCTATCATATAAATTCCTAATTCTCCTTTTGGGGCTTCTACTCTCATATAAAGTTCTTGTTTCGACAATTCAAAATTGGGTGAAGGTTTTTTACTAATGAATCCATATTCCAAATCATTCCATTCAGAATTTTTTGCTCTATCAAAATCAAAGCGTCGGACTTCCAAATTCTCATAGGGCCCCCCCGGAATCCCTTCTATAGCCTGTTGAATAATTTTTATGGACTCCGTCATTTCACCTATTCGTACTAAATAACGAGCTAATGAATCTCCTTCTTTTTGCCATTGGACTTCCCAATCGAATTCATTGTAACACTCATAATGATCAACTTTACGAAGATCCCATGGTATTCCAGAAGCTCGTAACATGGGTCCTGATAAGCCCCAATTTATTGCTTCCTCCCCACCAATAATGCCCACTCCTTCAACTCGGTCCAAAAAAATGGGATTCCGCGTAATAAGTTTTTCATATTCAGCAACTCTGGTTAAAAAATAATCGCAGAAATCCAAACATTTATCTATCCATCCATAAGGTAGATCAGCAGCTACTCCTCCGATACGGAAATAATTATGCATCATTCGCATACCTGTAGAAGCTTCAAATAAATCATATAGTAATTCCCTCTCTCTGAAAATATAGAAAAAGGGAGTCTGTGCACCAATATCCGCCATAAAAGGTCCAAGCCATAACAAATGAGAAGCTATACGACTCAGTTCTAGCATAATTACTCTTATATAACTCGCTCTTTGGGGTACTTGAACATTTCCCAACTGTTCTGGCGCATTTACCGTTATTGCCTCTGTGAACATAGTAGCTAAATAATCCCAACGTGTTACATAAGGCAGATATTGTATAATTGTTCGGTTTTCTGCTATTTTTTCCATTCCTCTGTGTAAATAGCCCAATATGGGTTCACAGTCAATAACATCTTCACCCTCGAGAGTAACGATCAGTCGAAGAACACCATGCATTGATGGGTGGTGAGGACCCATATTGACTATCATCAAACCCTTTCTTGTATCCGGTACAGTCATATTTTTTCTTCCCCGATTCATTATTTCCTAAATTTTTCATTAAAAGGAAAAATCTCATAATTAATAATAAATTCAAAACGAATCTTGAAATTTTTAAATTAATGAATTTTTGGTTCTCGAATATCCAACTGACCAATTAATTTCTTATAACGTACTCCATTTTTCTTTGACAAATAAGTCAGCAGTCGTTGACGTTTTCCCAGAATTTTTCGTAGACCTCTTTGGGATAAAAAATCCTTTTTGTGCAATTCTAAATGGGAAGTAAGTCTACGTATCTTATTGGTGAAACTGAATACTTGAAATTCAACAGATCCCTTGTTTTTCTCTTTTTCTTCTTGTGGAATAACTGAGATGAATGAATTTTTGATCATAAATTTTTTTCATCTATTTCTTTCTTTTTTGTGGATTTTACCGATCGGGAAAAATAATAAATTATTATGCCAGTAATTTTTGTCTCTACCAGATAAAAATTTGGATTTATTCATATACCACTTTTTTACTTCATCCAAATCGAATTGAAAATTTGATTAGATAGAAAATAGAAAAGGGTATTTTTGCATTCACGAAAGAGAATGATTTCTTTGTATATATATAAAAAAAGAAAAAAGATTCTGCGGATTTCCTCCTAGATCCAGTTGAATGGATATGAATACACTATTTTATCAAGTATCATGTACTAGAATGTAACAGGATATATGTATATTTTTTTTTTGCTTTTATCTACTAGATATCTCGCATATTATCTGATTAGATAGGAAATATATCATTAGATAATTCTGAATCGCGGATACATATGTATCCTTGACATACTGAATCGACTGCCATTATTGGTATCAAACCAATAACGATTCATACAAGCTAAATCTTCTAATCGGTAATTGGGCCAAAGAAAGAATTTGAATTTAGTGAATTTATTTGTATCTGTAGTGAATTTATTTGTATCTGTATTAAAATGCTTATTCAAAAATTGTCTGTAGTTTTTTATCTTGTTTTCATTGCAAAATGCTGGATTTCTATCCACAACATTCCAATTACAGGAATTGAAACAAATTAGAATTCTTAATTCTCTACGACGTCTAGGAGATAGAATATTTTCAGGAACAAAAAAATCATAATGATTTTTGTCTCCATTCGCAAGCATATTGTTATATCGTCCAATGTATCTATCGAAACTTTTCTTATCAACATATCTTTTTTTTAGGTATTTTCCATTAGTTTGGTTCTTATTGATCAATGAAATACCTATGGTTTGATATATAATCAATTTTACACCCCTTTCTAGAAATAGACGAATTGGTTCGATAATCAATATTCCTTTTTTTATTAGTTCTGTAAGAGCTAGATCCTTTTGAATTAGCATCACATCCAGACACATCTCTCCTCTTTGAATCGAGGATATAACAATTTCCTTTGTATTTATTAGTCTAAGTAGGAGACAATATACCTTGATATTATCGATCATTCTTTGATTCAAGGAGTCATCCCATCTTAATTGAAAAAGGAAATATTTTTTCAAGAAAAAATAGAGTTCTGCTTCCTTATTGCTTTTGGATTGTTTTTTCTTTTTATGTTTTTTAATTTCTGATTTCGTATGATTCTCTTCAACATCTTTTTTTTTTTTTTGTTTTCGTAAATCTGATCTAAGATCTCCTTGGCCTTGTTGTTCATTTTTTTCTTGGTTGGAATTTTCAAATTCAAGATATTCTTTTTGATTATATGATATATGAGGATTCTTTTTTTGATTTAAGTTAATGTTATTAGATTGACTAAGATTTTCATAGAAATAAAAATTAAAAAAAAGTAATTGAATTGGTATGATCTGTGGTTTAATTTTATACGCATTAAAAAGTAGCCCAAATTCTGGGAAGAACCAAGGTTCTGGATTTGATATCTTATGATATAATCTTTCTTCATTCATTCCTATCCAATCAAAAACAAAAAGTTTTTTTTTTTCAAGTTTTTGATAATTATTAGTTTCAGTCTTAAGATTTTTATTAATCTTGGTATCGATATGCGCATTGATCCAAGCTTCAATATCAATATTTTTTCTAATAGAAAAACAAAGAATTCTAGAATCAAAATATTTTCTATTCATATTTTGATCCATATCAACAATATATCCTTCCTCTAGGTAATCATTAATAACTATAGTTATTAATATATAATATGATTCGGCTTTCATTGTGTATAAATTATATGGAATTTCTTGGTTCCCATTTACTTGTAATGTAGATTCATAAATATATGAGTCCTCTCTATTCCCATAATTCATATATTCATGTGATAAAAGATCATATCTGTAGTGTTTTTTCAATTTTTCTTTTTGACTCGTTAATGAATCCACTGCATCATAATTATGATTTTGTTTCATGTAATGAATTAATTGGTCTTTTTCTTTTTTATATGAATCCAATTTTATTGAGTCTTTATCTTTATTTTGAATTATATAATGTTTATTTACTTTATTTCCCCATTTTGGGGGTACTAATCGAAACCATTTCGTCTGAGATAATTTGTATTGATAATGATCCCTTAACCAGTTTTTCCATTCATTTATTTCAGACTTATGAATTTTCTTGTACCTTGATTTGGTATCAAATATTCCTTGTGTCATACAATAATTCTTAATTGTATCCCTAAGAAATGGATAAGTTCTGTCATAGTGAAGTATAGATCTCAAGTCATACTTGTTAAATAATTGAGTTTGCGATAATATGTAAAATACATATGCTTGAGACAAGGAGGATAAGTTGTAATAAATATTTGAATTATTACTAATTTCAGTAATAAGAGTAGTACTATTAATACTATTAGAAAAGGACTTTTTTAGAGTCGAAATAAAGTTCATTGTATTTTGATTTGTTTCATCGTTGTAAATGGTAGATTTATTCAAATTTTTTTTTTTTGATTCAAAGAAAAGTTGTATATTGATATTGAAAATATGGAAGATATTTATGTATATTTTTTCGATGAAAGATTTCATAAAATAATCTGATTTACGTAATAATCGAATGTACTGTCTTTTGAGTATCTGAAAAATATTTTTACATGATTCCAATCTTTTACCATCACAAATTATAGCTATTTTTTTATTGTCTTTTGTGATTTGTTCTATTTGATTCCTTGTTGTGAGTGTCCTATCGGCAAGATCTTTCATTTTTTTTTCTATGAGTGAATAACTTGTCCAATTCATAGATCGAATTTGAATACTCGATTCACGAGTAATCTTATTAGGAGTTTTGTCATTTTTTTTCTTTTCATGTGGTTCATATACTTTCACTTTACTCAATTTAAATAAGAAAATTGGGTTTACTTTTTCAAATTCTTTCATTATTTGTTTTCGAATTAGAACTATTGGTAGGATCCATCCCGTTCTTTCTTTCCTAACTTTCAGAAACCATTTTTTTCTTTCTTTGAAAACTCTTAAAACTCGAAAAAATTTCTTTTTTACTTTTCGAATTTTTTTTTCGAGTTCCTTATAAATAGGTTCAAAAAAAGGAGATTGTTTTCGGGGAGAACCGAAGGGAAGCTCTGCTTCCATTCCCCAGATTGTTAAAAAACAAAAATTTTCTTTTTTTCTTTTTTTTTTCGTTAGATTAGATCGTACCTTAGGCTTTCGCCAAGGTTTCAGACAGAAAGGAAATAGAATCTTTATCTGAATACCGTCTGTTAACCAATCCTTTGGAAATTCTGTTTCTGATAATTGAACACCATTATAGGTGCATTTAACATGCATTTCCCTATTCCATTCTTTCAAATCCTCGTCCCACTCGGGGAATTGGAATAATAATATACGACCGATATTTTTAGCTATTATCAATGAGGGCAATATAATGTATTTTCTAAGAAAAGATTGCGTTATTAACATGGAACCCCTTATTGCTTGAGCAAATATAATGGTATCCCAAGTTTCGGATATTGCTATCCGTATCCGTTTATTTTCCTCTTTCTTTTCCTTGTATTTTTTCCCCTTTTCTTTTGTCTCTTCTTCACATTCGGAAATTCTCAATTCTGGTTCTCTTCTCAGCCAATTCCTAAAAATTCTATTTCTCATTTCAGATATATCAAAAAAAGAGAAAAAAGATGTTTTGTCTATTCGATCCAAAAAAAGTGCAGAATGCATATTTGCTTGAAACATTTCCCAAGTAACTGTTTTACGTCTTTGAGCACGCATGGATCCTTTGATTATATCCCGACGAAAATCAGATTGTTGTGAGTAACGTATCAAAGCTACTTCTTCCACTTCATCATTATTACTAATACTATTATTAGTAGTAATAGAATTGGTATTTTGATCGTTATCAGTATAAATTACCACACGTTTGGCTTTTCTTGAACGAAGCCCGGGATCTTCCGTTGATTCTTCCTCATTTTCGTCCTCTTCTTCTAAACCATTGGTCAATTTATATGACCATCGAGGAACCTTTTTCAAAATTTCTTCTATTCCAATAGATTTATTTCTAATTGTCGTTTCATCATTGAGATCAGTTGTAATTCCATCAATTCGAAATTTTAAAGCTTTTGCTTGACTTTCTAAATCAATCGTTTTTTGTTCTGCTAATAAAGACAACAAAGAAAATTTTTTCAAATTAAAACTATGTGTGGATTCAAAAGAAAATTTCCCTATTGATATTGAGGATAAAGAATTTCCAATAAAATTCAATACCGATTCCCCATCAAGTAAATTTTTTTGATGTTCAAATTTTCGGGAATCATTATATATATAAAGTATATCATGAATCTTATTTATCCAAAACGTTTCTATGGCATCTTCCGTTGTTCTATTTCTATTGCTGATTAAATCATTCTTTGAATATAATTTTTTTATTGTTCCGCGATATGGTCCATTCAAAAGAGGATCATATGTTTTGTGCAAGCATTTTTGTTCATTTTCATCATTGTACAATCTGGTCCTTTTTTCGAGCATATCTATAACAAGAGATCTCTTTTCTTTTTC